CAGTTAATATAAATTTTGTAACATTTTCTGATATTTTTGATAATCGTCAATTAAGAGGAGACATTTTATCAATTTTTGTTATAGCTATTGCAGCCGCTGAAGCAGCTATTGGACCTGCTATTATTTCATCAATTTATCGTAACAGAAAATCAACTCGTATTAACCAATCAAATTTGTTGAATAAATAGTATTTATCATATAAATCCAAATTCGAATAGTCATAAATTAATTCAAATTAGCAGGTTTGATAGGTAAAGTATGATCATGGTTGCAAAAAAAGAAGAAATCAAAGTATTTTGGCCCTAGCTCCTAAATCAATTCGGAAGTAGATTGATTCTGATCACTCATTGATTCGTCCGGTATCTAAATATAGGATCCATTTCTCAGTTAGTTTACTAGATCGAAATCTTATGATGTTCAAAACTGTATAGATACAATGTCACATTCAGTAAAGATTTATGATACATGTATAGGATGTACTCAATGTGTTCGAGCGTGCCCCACTGATGTATTAGAAATGATACCCTGGGATGGATGTAAAGCTAAACAAATAGCTTCTGCTCCAAGGACCGAAGACTGTGTTGGTTGTAAGCGATGTGAATCTGCCTGTCCGACCGATTTCTTGAGTGTTCGAGTTTATTTATCGCAAGAAACAACTCGTAGTATGGGTCTAGCTTATTGATACGTTCCATAAAACTCTCTTTGAATCCATCTTTTTTTACCGACAAAATCCGTGCTCAAAATATTTTTATTTGATTTTGAGCACGGATTTTTTTGGCCCAAATGTATCTTGTCTTTACCACGAATCATTTTCCTTTATTAACAATAATCGTAGTTTTGCCAATATCTGCAGGTTCATTAATTTTCTTTCTTCCACATATAGGAAATCGACTAATCCATTGGTATACTATATGCATATGTATTTTAGAACTTCTTCTAACGACTTATGCGTTCTGTTATCATTTTCAATTGGATGATCCATTAATCCAACTAGTGGAGGATTTCCAATGGATCGCTTTTTTTGATTTTCATTGGAGATTAGGAATAGATGGACTTTCTATAGGACCTATTTTACTGACGGGATTCATCACGACTTTAGCTACTTTAGCGGCTCGGCCTGTTACTCGAGATTCTCGATTATTTCATTTTCTGATGTTAGCAATGTACAGTGGGCAAATAGGATTATTTTCTTCTCGGGACCTTTTACTTTTTTTCCTAATGTGGGAGTTAGAATTAATTCCCGTTTATCTACTTGTATCCATGTGGGGAGGAAAAAAACGTCTGTACTCAGCTACAAAATTTATTTTGTATACAGCGGGTGGTTCCGTTTTTCTTTTAATGGGAGTTCTGGGTATCGGTTTATATGGTTCTAATGAACCAACACTAAATTTTGAAATATTAGCTAATCAGCCCTATCCTGTGGGCTTGGAAATACTATTATATATTGGATTTTTTATTGCTTTTGCTGTCAAATTGCCAATCATACCCCTACATACATGGTTACCAGATACCCATGGAGAAGCACATTATAGTACTTGTATGCTTCTAGCCGGAATCTTATTAAAAATGGGAGCGTATGGATTAGTTCGAATCAATATGGAATTATTTCCTCATGCTCATTCTATATTTTCTCCTTGGTTGATGATAGTAGGTGCAATGCAAATAATTTATGCAGCTTCAACATCTCTGGGTCAACGGAATTTAAAAAAAAGAATAGCTTATTCCTCTGTATCACATATGGGTTTCATAATTATAGGAATTGGTTCTATCACTGATATGGGGCTCAACGGAGCCCTTTTACAAATAATCTCTCATGGATTTATTGGTGCTGCACTCTTTTTCTTGGCCGGAACTACTTATGATAGAATACGTCTTGTGTATCTTGACGAAATGGGTGGAATAGCTATCCCAATGCCAAAAATATTCACGATGTTCAGTAGCTTTTCGATGGCCTCCCTTGCATTACCAGGTATGAGTGGTTTTATTGCCGAATTAATAGTATTTTTTGGACTACTTACTAGTCCAAAATATTTTTTAATGACAAAACTACTAATTACTTTTGTAATGGCAATTGGAATCATATTAACTCCTATTTATTTATTATCTATGTTACGCCAGATGTTCTATGGATACAAGATATTTAATGTACCAACCTATTATTTTTTTGATTCTGGACCGCGAGAGTTATTTATTTTGATCTCTATTTTTTTACCCGTACTAGGTATTGGTATGTATCCTGATTTTGTTCTTTCACTATCAGTTGAAAAGGTTGAAGTTATTCTATCTAATTCTTTTTATGGATAGTTTTGATGAATAAAAAAAAAATATTATTTTTTTATGTTCGTTGTACAATGAAAAAAAGAGGGTTTTTTTTCTTCTCTTAGGTTAAGTAAAAAAAATCAATTTGAACAGGTGAGAACCTTGTGAATCACTACAATATTAAATTCACAGGGTTCTCACCTGTTCACACAAAGTTTTTTTTATCTGATGTGTGTTGTCCACTTTTCTATTCCTATTCATCATAACCCCTTAAAATTAATTGTGTTTAATTCAATTATATGTTAATGTAAATAAACCATAACTATGTAGTCCTATTCCTAATAGATTTATCCCAAAATAGCATATCCAAATTATAAGAAATCCAGTAGACGCCACAATTGCTGAATTTGTACCCTGCAATTTTATATTTGTTCGAATATGTAAATAAATCGCGAATACGATCCAAGTAATAAAAGCCCAAGTTTCTTTTGGATCCCAACTCCAATAAGATCCCCATGCTTCGTTAGCCCATACTGCTCCAGAAAGAATTCCTATGGTTAAAAAGATAAATCCTAGACTAATAACCCGATAACTCCAATAATCCAATTGTTGAATCAATTGGGACCTGTAATAATTAAAAAGAGAAGTATTTTTGAAAATATTACTTCGTTCGTTCATGTATTCGATTTCACCAAAGAAAAAGGAACCATTGAAATTTAAAAAACGATTACTCGTAGCAAAAAACTTTTTATTTTTTCTAACTGTAATGACTATAAGTGATACTGATAATAATGATCCACATAAAAGGGCAGCGTAGCCTAATATCATCGTACTTACATGCATTATTAACCACTCAGATTGAAGAGCTGGTACTAATACTGTAGATTTGTGTATTTCAGTTAAAAGACCTGAAGTAGCAAAGCCTTGGGTAAAAATAGCACTTGGGCCAATTATTGTGCTTATAATATTTTTATTTTTTTTGAAATACGGAACTATATGAATAAGGGAAAAACTCCAGGAAAGGAAAATTAATGATTCATATAAATCACTTAGTGGAAAATGTTCCGAATAAATCCAACGAGTAACTAATAATCCTGTTATAGAGAACAAATTCATTATCATGCCCTTTTCCGATGAATCATATAATTTTACGATTTCATCGACTAAAAAAGTTATCAAATGAATTATAAGTACAATTGAAACGAGCGAAAAAGAAATCTGAGTTAATATATGCTCTAAGGTTGAAAATATCATAAGATTATAGGAGTCCTTTAATTATAAAATCCATATGGAGGGTTGGATTCATTATAGGATCTATTTACTTTTTTTAGGAGATGACATGCCGCCACTCGGACTCGAACCGAGATGCTCTAGCACTGCTTCCTAAGAGCAGCGTGTCTACCAATTTCACCATAGCGGCTTATCTTGAACTCATAATAGTCTATGACTAAGCAATCGTCTAGAATTAAGAATTCGATTGGTTGCAATATTTTTTAGGAAAGATTCAAATTGATGAATAAAAATTTCTTCAACATAGGTATTTGAAGGTTCATTATTTTAGTTTAGAGTCTTCATTTTGATTTCGTGCATCTTATTTTATACTCTCTTCAACTTGAATTCTTGCAAAATTCAAAAATCCTACTATCAATTCAATTAAGGGAGATTTTTGTTTTAATGGACTGTTTCAAAATTGAGTTGCTCTCAAAAATCGAAAACAAAAAATGCAGTTTATCAATGAATATTAATAAAAACAAATCCATTTTGAATCATTCACAATTGACACATTATTTATCCAGAATAATTTCAATAAGTATTTTTGAATGGATTCCTCACAAGAGATATTAGGGCGGTTTATATAGGAATTTCGAGGAAATCGAAAAGTAAGAAAGTTACACAAAAGGGTTTAGAATTTGAGTTTCCATTATTTTAGTAACGAAAGATATTCGCTCTTCTATAGATATAGAGAAAGTGAATATATAGAAAAAATAAAAACTTATATTATTGGAAGAAATAGGTTGATGGGGAAAATAATACTCCCCACCTTGAAAATGAAAAGATATACTAAAAAAATCGAGTATCTTGTGTTTTTTTGTTAATAAAAAGAAAGTATTCTTTATTTTTCGAATTTGGTAAAAGAGTTTTTTATATATTCTAGATTCTCAAAGCGGCGAGAATTCCATTTTATATTGATTAACTCCGATAGGGAATGGAAATCGATAATTTTATTTTTGAAATGAAATCAGTCAATTTTTGAGTCAGCCCGATTCAGATTATTTCAACGTTTTACTATTTATTTTATTTGTTTGTGGCACAAAAAAACTTTTTGAATTCCCGGTAGAAAGAGATTTCCCTAAGGAAAACGCTTTTAACGATGCACAATACCCCTTCCTTTTCCAAACATTTTTTCGAATACGCTTTTTTGATACAGAAGTACGTTTTTTTGGAACTGCCATTGAAATTCAAATTAAGAGATTACTCATTGGTATAGCTGGATGTGAAAGACATCTATTGTTCAAAATAAATATACGTTTTCCTAATTCATTATAGATTTATTTTCTTTTTAAATAAGATTTTTTTTATAAAAAAACTTTATTAAAATCTTTTTTATTAACTTGGTCAAACAAGGGAAAATACGCCGAATTTTACTTGAATTTTTCAATTCGAAAGAGGATAGTTATAAATCTTTTTCTTTTATTTTACCAATTGTAACTTCTTGATTTGACTATTTGAAGTAGTTAACA